TAAAGGAAAAGCGAAGAGGAATTTTTAGTTTTAGAATCGAATTGAACCGAAATAAAAATGTGATTTTTTGAGTGATCTGATTGTGCGATACCTTTTTTGAGGCATTGGAAATAAAATAGTAAAAAAAAAATAAAGTAAAGCAAAAGATATTTAAAGTATTAAAAAGTAAAGAAAAAAGTATTCTAAGGGCACTCTTTAGTCGAAAATGTATTTGATACAATAAAAAATAAAAATACAAAATCGAAGCGATTCCCCTTTGAAATGAAGTTAGATGGCATAGTTTTTATTATTATTTTAATATTAGTTGACTCAAGAGTTGCCCACTCAATCCGTTGATTCGGAATCGTGGGATGGGTCGGTGTAAAAGACGATGAATTGATTTCTTTTTCTATCCCTGTCACTCATTTTTGTTAGTACCTTCTAGAATACTTGAAGAATCAAAAACTTGCAATTGAAGGTATTCTTTCAATTGGTAGGGTATTTTTGCTTATCCTCGTATCGTTCAAAAGTTGAAACTTAGGGAAGTGCTTTATAAACATATGTATAAAAAGAACATATTTCCTTTAGCTCCGTCATGCCTACTATAACTAGTTATTTTGGTTTTCTACTAGCGGCTTTAACTATAACCTCGGCCCTATTTCTTGGTCTGAGTAAGATAGGACTTATTTGAAATTAATTGAATGAATAATTCATAAAAAGAAATCTTTCTGTGGTATTCCACATATTGTCTAGTTCCTTGCCGTACCACGTTAATTCCGAATTATTGGTTATTGAGATTCCTAGGCAATACGGATTAATATTTAGGGATAGATATTACCCCTCTTTTTAACCTTTCAAAAAAAAAAATAAAATTCAAATGATTGAAGTCTTTCTATTTGGAATCGTCTTAGGTCTAATTCCTATTACTTTGGCTGGATTATTCGTAACTGCATATTTACAATACAGACGTGGTGATCAGTTGGACCTTTGATTAATTAACATCTCTTTTTTTAACTGACCCCCTCCTTTCTTTAATTTAATCCGAGGGGGAGGTCAGGGCAGGGTCAAATTCAGATTGCTGTTCAATGATTTCAGTTCAGCGTGTGTGATTTTCGATCTAAGACAACAAGAGCGGAATCACGCTCTGTAGGATTTGAACCTACGACATTGGGTTTTGGAGACCCACGTTCTACCGAACTGAACTAAGAGCGCTTTCTTATCACAACGGAAAAGACTGGAAATAAGTAATAAGTCGATTTTTTTTACCCCAACAATTCTTGTATGTGTATACTATCATATATAATAAAATGGAAGATTTTGTATGTCAAAATTATAAATCGATCTAAAAAAAAAGGATCTTGTGTTACTCCTGCTCTGAGCGGTAATTGGTAGGGATGACAGGATTTGAACCCGTGACATTTTGTACCCAAAACAAACGCGCTACCAAGCTGCGCTACATCCCTTTCAATGGGTCTACAGTATCATTGTAAAGAATCCCCGTCTTGTTTTCCACATCCTTATTTTTTTATTCCCTCTATTGATATGCAAAATGGATCTTGCCTTTTCTTGTTTTTGGGCTCATATCATATAACATATAATAATAAATTAGTATTTTTCTTGGGAATTCTCAGGCGTAAAGCGGCCCATTTTTCTGCTTTAAGAAAAAAAAAAGAAAATAAAATCTTATCTACCAAATCATTTCGCATTTCAATTTGAATTTTTGAATTAAGGATTCCGCGCACAAATACAAGTGGCCTTTAACTACATATACATCTCTTACCATAATATATTCCAATAGGGAATACAAAAACAAAAAATAAGGAGGATTTTCAATGCGAGATCTAAAAACATATCTTTCCGTGGCACCGGTACTAAGTACTCTCTGGTTCGGGTCTTTAGCAGGGTTATTGATAGAAATCAACCGTTTATTCCCGGACGCATTGACATTTCCTTTTTTTTCATTCTAGTTATTGAACGGGAACGGGGTGAAGAAAATTAGAGCTAGAATCCAATATTTGTGTATTTGTGACTAATCTCTCTTTCCCCTCTTTTATTTTTTTTTTTACAATTAGATAGATAGAATAAAGGATGAAAGCGAAATAAAAATGTGTCTTCAACTTCAGCGAAACTCGGGTTCAGGCTCCAATTAAATTAATTATCCAGTTAAAAGAAAATAGACAGTGAAAGGAAAACAGAAATGGAAATGTGGCTAGGGTAAGAGTAGCCTACACTACACGATACTTAAATGAAATACTGTACTGTGATTAGCAATATAGTTAGAAATTTTTGTATTACTTATTATTTCCTATATATTTACTATATTGATAGCAATAAAATCTTTATTTCAGAATTGGATTTTGAGTGGTTAACAACTTCTATTTTTTTGTCCCTTGTTTCTTATTCGTTTCGGGTCGGAAAATAGAAAAGTTGGATGAATCAAAAACCCCAAGGAGGTTCATGGCCAAGGGTAAAGATGTCCGAGTAAGGGTTATTTTGGAATGTACTAGTTGTGTTCGAAACGGTGTTAATAAGGAATCAAGGGGTATTTCCAGATATATTACTCAAAAGAATCGACATAATACACCTAGTCGATTGGAATTGAGAAAATTCTGTCCCTATTGTTACAAACATACACTTCATGGGGAGATAAAAAAATAGATAGAGTCGAACCGCGTGCTTGTGTGTCACCCTTGCAAGGAACATGAAAAAATAATCTAGATATATATCTAGATTATTTCATATATTTAAATAGAAACAAATAAATAAATATAGACAAACCAAATTATGGATAAAACCAAGCGACTCTTTCTTAAATCCAAGCGATCTTTTCGTAGGCGTTTGCCCCCGATCCAATCGGGGGATCGGATTGATTATAGAAACATGACTTTAATTAGTCGATTTCTTAGTGAACAAGGAAAAATATTATCTAGACGGGTGAATAGATTGACCTTAAAAGAACAACGATTAATTACTATTGCTATAAAACAAGCTCGTATTTTATCTTCGTTACCTTTTATTAATAATGAGAAACAATTTGAAAGAAGTGGGTCGACCACTAGAACTCCAGGTCTTCGAACCAGAAAAAAATAGGCTTACTCTTCAATTAAATCAAAATTCCAATCCGAACTCAAACCCAGATGGACGTTTTGTTCAAAAAATCCGAGAAGCAGTTGTGTCGTAAGAAAAAAAAGAATTGGGGAAGAAGAATAAAATCAATCTTTTTTTATTGAGCGTGTTCGCTCATTTTGACGATTTTATCATATTATTTCTACTCTACCTTCCCGGAGTTCATTCTCCAGAGAACTCCGTTTAAAAATTATAATGGATTCCTTCCAATTTCCTTATTTTATAATCTCATTGGAAATCGTATAAAGACAATTCCTATTTGATATAGCTATTTGTGCAAGTATCTTACGATTAAGAACCAACTGCGCCTTATACAGATTGCTTATTAATCTACTATAAATATAGGATACCCTGTTTCCGCGAATTACTGCATTTATTCGAGTGATCCACAAACGACGAAAATCCCTTTTTTTCCTATCTCTATCACGATGAGCCGAAACCAAAGCTCTTATTTTCTGTTGAGTAATTGTTCGACTAAGTCTTGAATGAGCCCCGCGAAAGCTTGATGCAAATAAACGCATTTTTGTTCTACGTCTCCGAGCTATATATCCTCGTCTAATTCTGGTCATTGAATAAATGAAACTTTGATGAATAACTAATCGATTTCCTTTCTTTCAGTTATTCTTTTCCCCTTTCCTAGTCTATTAATAACAAAACGGACTCTTCCTATTTATAAAATCAAAATTCCAATGGCTTTTGCTACTCTAACCTTCCCGACCACGCTTTTACCCTTTTTCGAGGCATTGGAAATAAAATAGTAAAAAAAAATAAAGTAGTAAATAGATAAAGAAATTGTGGGTTCCGTCGTCTCTATGATTACTTCTTAAACGGTGAGGCCCTCTCTATACACCGGAGCCACTTCCTTCATTTAATCAATTCTATTGGTAACTTGTACAGTTACCACTCTCCGGCTCTACCCATGAATTTTCTAGTAATAGGTCTTTCATAACGAGATAGACCTTATACAGTAACGGTATTTAATTATGAAGATTGGTGGGGTAGCTGACCCTGTTAGTCCGTTCTTGCAAGAGTAGAAAGATAATCTTTCCGCTTTTTTTTATAGTATTTCCCCCGCTTAATGGATAACTATTTGTTACCAATGTGGAATTCTTTCTCACCTTAAATTGAAATTTGAGGCGGTTGAATTTGCGCCGGTGGAAACCATAAATTTCATACACAATAGAAAGATATGATAGATATCTTTTTTTTAGCTAGTGAATGCAGTTCTTCTTCTTCCATTCTATCCGATTCACTGGTACTGATCATTGATACTTAAAAAATTGTTTTCTTTCTTTTGTTTTGTCTCAGTCCATGATTGAAACGAGTCGCACATACACCCTTGTACATGTTCCTCGGCGCTGAGGGCATCCCCCAAGAGCGGGGGATTTTGTAAGGTTTCTGATTGGCTGTCTTGGGTTTCTAATAAGTTGTTTAATAGTTGGCATGCTGAATTATCCATTATGGGCTGGTTTAGATCGATCCTAACCGGATGATTATGAATTTCTTCTGTTTAATATTCTATTAAACCCTTAAGGAGGCACTGCTATGTTTTATCCAACCGCTACAAGATCAACAATTCCATGAGCTTGGGCTTCTGTTGCTGACATAAAAGTATCCCTTTCCATGTCTTCGGATACAACCCATAAGGGCTTGCCCGATCTTTGTACATAAACCATTGTAAGGATTTCGCGCAGTTTCAGTAGTTCTTCCGTATCCAGGATAAATTCTCCCGTTTGTGCCCCATAAAAAGCGCCAATAGGTTGATGGATCATGACCCTGATGATATATTATAACCTAAAAAAAAAGTTCCTCTATCTCGCACGATTAGGCGAGGGGCAGAGATAAAGAAAAAGATAGAATTGAACAACCGTACGGGCATTTTTTTCGCATTGCATACGGCTCACCAATGGAATTTTCTTTTTACCTTTCATCAAACAAGGAGAAAATACGGGGTTCTATTATACCCAGATCGGTAAATGATCCAATTACCACCCTTTTTTTTTAGTTCAAAAATACTATGATGGCTCCGTTGCTTTATATATTTATTTCGTTTGTGATTCAGCAATCCCAAAGTGTCTTTATTTTTTTTTATTTTCGTACTCTTTCATACCATAAATATTGTTAATAACCTTCCGGCGTGAAAAAGTTTGTGACGCCGCAATAGGCCTACGATAGGTAAGATAAACTCGGAATACCCCTCCTTTATCTCATACTACTGCTTCGATACATAATCAAATATTTTGAAAAAAAAACACTAACAATTTTCATATCGAATTCGAAGTGCCATGCTATTATTACTTAATCTTAAAAATTCATATGGCGAAGGCATAGTCTTCTTTTTTCTCTCAAATAAAAAACTCATTGGCGCCAAGCGTGAGGGAATGCTAGACGTTTGGTACTTGCTCCTGCGGCCAGGAGGAAAGACCCCATGGAGGCGGCCAATCCCATGCATATTGTCTGTACATCCGGTCGCACAAATTGCATAGTATCATAAATTGCTATTCCGGGTATTACCCATCCGCCAGGAGAGTTGATAAATAAATACAAATCCTTGGTCTCGTTCTCTATACTGAGATATACCATAATACCAATAAGTTGATTCGAGATATCACTCTCAACCATTTGACCTAAAAAAAGTAATCTTTCTCGATAAAGTCGGTTGATTAGGATAAAACTATATCCCTTCGGAGCCGTACAGGCATCTTTTGATGCATACGGTTCAACAAAACTTGCGAAACAAAAAATCAATGTGTAGCTACCAGCCCTTTTCCTTTCTTTTTTCCTAGCGGGCTCCTTCTATCGAGGGGTCCTTTCTTCTATTTTTCAAGAACGATGAGTTTAGCGGTTTTCCTATACCTATAATATTCTAATATAATCTAATATAAAATATAAAAAAGCAATTCACTAAACTTATCGACTTATCGAACTAACTTTTCATTGATGTATTTTTTCATCGCGATCCAATCCAAAAATCACGATGCCATTTTCTTGTTCCTGAATTGAATGGGCTTCTTCAATTTTTTTAGGTTTATGCTCTACTCCGAGTAAGGATCCGCCCGATTTTGATTTGCACATATAGGACAAATGACCCCAATACCACGTCTCTTTTTTGCTATGACTCCCCCCTTTAATTCATTTCTTTCATGTCTTCCGCCCAATATTTGACGTATTCATCATATTTATGATTCCGTTGATTAACAGTTTGAGATCACTCCTATTTCGAATAAAGTTCTAAATGGAATCGTTTATGGTATAAGTAATAATCATAGATATATTACCAATTGGGTTTTGCTAAACGGAGCCTGGATACCTCATTTTATTGGTCCAGCCAAGACGACCATAAAATTGATTTATTGCTATGCTAATATTAAGCTGGATACCTCCTCACGAAATAGATCTAATTGCACTTCATTGCATTTCACGCTACAAATTTTTGATCATTCAATCAAATTTTTTGGGCGAAACAGAGGATATCTCGATCGGGGGAGAGAATGGGGAAATCCCATATGACCCAATAGATCTGACAAGTCGCACTATATGTCAACCCAAGATGGATGCTTGTCCCCGGGGCTTCGATAAGGTACTTTTGGAACACCAATAGGCATAAAATGAAAAGAATTAAGTACTCTAGTTCACTTTGATGTGGAAGCGTAATAAAGGGCTTCTTGTCTTAATAATATTGGCCGTTATCTTAGTTTCTACATCGATTGACTAAGTTCATAAAATAAAGGAAAATTCTTACGAATAGGTCTTTTGAATGATGACCAAATATGGATGGATTTGCTCATCGAAAAGGGAATCCGCCCCCATTGCGTATTGGTACTTATCGAGTATAGAATAGATCTGCTTCTCCTTTTTCCTTCGAATCGAACTCTTCCATTATTACTAATAGGATAGAATAAATATTAATCCTTTTTTCGAGATAATCCCCTGAAAAAGGAAGGGGGTACATAGCATAGTTTTTTTTTTTCAATGCAATAAAGTTACATAGTGTCTATTTTTTATTAATAAAGAGGTAGTCCCATGGGTTTGCCTTGGTATCGTGTTCATACCGTCGTATTGAATGATCCCGGTCGTTTGATTGCTGTCCATATAATGCATACAGCCCTGGTTGCGGGTTGGGCCGGTTCAATGGCTCTATATGAATTAGCTGTTTTTGATCCCTCCGATCCAGTTCTTGATCCAATGTGGAGACAAGGCATGTTCGTTATACCCTTCATGACTCGTTTAGGAATAACCGATTCATGGGGCGGTTGGAGTATTACGGGGGGTACGGTAACGAATCCGGGTATTTGGAGTTACGAAGGTGTAGCCGGAGCACATATTGTGTTTTCGGGCTTGTGCTTCTTGGCAGCTATCTGGCATTGGGTGTATTGGGATCTAGCAATATTTGTC